GAATATAGATAAGATAAAGAAAGAGAAAGAAATACTTTTTCAATCCTTATTTCATGTGTAATGTAACATAGTAATTATCTTTTTCAATTGGGAGAGATGGCTGAGTGGACTAAAGCGTCGGATTGCTAATCCGTTGTACGAGTTATTCGTACCGAGGGTTCGAATCCCTCTCTTTCCGTTTTTGTTGATGACTTAATATTTAATTTCTCTTTCAAATTTCGCCAATACTTTTTAATGTTTCCTGGTTAACCATGTGGAATAGATAAAAAATCCTAAGAAAATTTAAAAATCAAGCAATGAAAATGAAAACGCCCTTTTTTATTCTTCACGTCCAGGATTACGCCCCGGATCGTTAGATAGGAATCCAAAGATAAATAGAGAAACAAAGAATATCACTACTGTGTAAACGAAAAGTTTGAGAGTAAGCATTGCACAATCTCCAAGATCTTTTTTTGGAAAAAAAAAATGAGAAAAGAGAATAGATCCTCCATTACCAAAAATTTCTTTCATACCTCCAATTAGATATTGCGGGGGATCCTAACCTTAACCCTATATATTATATATAGGGTCTTTCAAAAGGGCAGAATGGGGAATACGGGGTGAGCCAGATTTGGATTTCTCGAAGCTATCCAACCAAGACTTTCAATGTTTGAATCGAAGGTTTATAGTATAAGACTAATTTGATCTCATTAATTGTTATAATTTTTCTCGAATAAAGCATTAATTTTCTAGAATAATATTAAGAATCTCATCGAAAACTTACAGCAGCTTGCCAAACGAAGGCTAAGAGAAAAAAGAACAAAGGTATGACTGGCATAAGATCTACGATTGGATTCAAAAAAGCGTAGGCCTCGGGCAATTTGGCGAAGAAAAGACTACTCGAATAAAAGGCATAATTAAGACAAATGCAGATAAAACTAAAGATATTAAGCATAACAGGCGTTTTGTTCTTGGAGATAATTGCATTTTGATTGAGTTAATGATATAAGGAAAATGAAGTAAAGTAAGGTAGACAAAAATCCTTCTTTTTCTTTGAACCCACCCAATCAAAAATTCCCCAATTCTCAAACAAAGGAGAATAGAAGAAATAATACTTTCATAGAATATCTTAATTAAATTATATGTAATGATCAATGAATTCGGCTGAATTCTATATCTACACGCGTAAAAATCCTAGCAAGAATCTAATCTATTCTATAAAGATTTTATATAGAAAATTGCCCTGTAATTGACCAAGACCCAATACTAATATTATTCTTTATTAGTGTAGAATGGAAATATAGATGGGGCGTGGCCAAGTGGTAAGGCAACGGGTTTTGGTCCCGGTATTCGGAGGTTCGAATCCTTTCGTCCCAGGTAGATACATTGTATCAGAGTCAAAGTTTATTTTGAAAGTAACGTTATGAAAAAATGCCAAATATTGTATAGAATGTCATTCTTGTTTCTTTTCTAATTTTGAATGATTCTTTTATGAATCATATCTTTGTTTTTCACAACATACAGATATTACTAAATAGATTTGTTTGTGATCAAGATATGATGGTAACATAGGTCACACCCTAGTTGAAAGTTGAATTTAACTAATTAAAAAATAAAGTATGGCGGATTTTTCATCATATGTTCATTCCCTTCATATTTCATATTGAAGGGGTTTAGAGCTACTTAATTTGAAGAAAAAACCTTACGTCTCATATCTTTTTGAATTTTCAACGATACATTTTATTTTGAATTACACTAAGAAAGAGCACTTCTTTCCTATGTCTTATTCTTTATCCATTAAAATTAAACTTAAAAAAAAATGGGGTAGCCAAATTATTAGGATCTCTTTATTCTAAACAAGAGGAGGGTTATTACATTCAATTAATGGGATTAAGTCTCTTAAGACAAGACTGGGTTTGGGTAAACTAAAAAATTAGGAGCAAGCGCCTAATTTGGACTTGTTTGTCTTTGTCCCTAGAGAGTATCCTTTCCCCAAAAGGGATCCTTTTTGTTTTTGTTCTGATTCAGCATTCCCAGCGAGTCGTGGGATAGATAGTTCTTAATTAGTAACAGGAGGTCTTCATTTAAATATATGTATATCTGTGTATGTCCAAATCTCATTAATAACGAATCAAGTTACATATGTAACGGATCCATAATAAAGACTGTAGTTCAGTCTATCTGATAGGTACGAAAAACCCCTAATTCGTTCATCTTATCTTATCTTATTAATAAAATTAAAATCGAAAGAACAAGTACTTAAATATTCTCTTCGATCGGTCTTTTTTATCTATCTCACACAAAAAAATAAAAATGGTTTTTTTGTTCAATCCATTTATCTGCTTTAAATCGTTGATGGTTCAATTCGAAAAGAAACAGATATTTTAAATTTTTTAATAAAAAGTAAAGTTAAAGTGTTGCATTCATACAATAACATACAATAATAGGTGGGGTCTTGCTAAGATTGCTTCAAAAAAATTTTTGCCATCTTTGTATAGAAGAATTTGTATAGAAAAAAAAAAGAGTATAGATTAATATGTTTATGTATCGACGGAACCAATGACTATTCATGATTCCATAATTGAATCAATTCCATATGGGTTCCAAATTAGAGGAATTTTTTGTTATGGTAAAACTTCGTTTGAAACGCTGTGGTAGAAAGCAACGTGCGACTTGAAGGACACGATCCGGTGTGGATTTTTATTCTTATACATCCGCCATTTTTTCTATGAATGAAGGTGCTCTTGACCCGACATCTGTTCTGTTTTCACTAGAATCCTTTTTTTGTTAGGTTGTAATGAATATAGTACATGATGGAGCTCGGGTAGAAAGTATGGATTCATCTTTCAGGGGGCAAGAATCTAGGGTTAATACCAATCAATAAATTGGAACAACTTCGTAAGTATATAATATATATCAATATAGAAATTGAAAGGATCCGATTCAGTCAAGTTTTTAATTCAAAAGTAAAATTTGTTGAAATTGATAAAAGTCTTTCGATTCAAAGTGTATCACGCGGGAATCGAGCGTTTATATGATTCTTTGATAGAAATAAATCACAAAAGGGGTATGTTGCTGCCATTTTGTAAGGATTAAGAAGCACCGAAGTAATGTCTAAACCCACTGATTTAAAACAAAGAAAAAGGATCCCAGAACAAGGAAACACCGTTTTTTCAATTGTCTCAATAACTGGATAATAATAAAGATTAAATGAGACAAACAAGAGGGGGTTAAAGACCATTCAAAAAATGAAATAAATTGCCTAAAGATTTTTTTTCTTTTAAGCTATTTGAGAATTATCCAACTTGAGTTATGGGTACAAATGATTTTTCTTTTTTCAGGAAGGAGGAATAAAAAAAATGAGTTAAATCCCATTCTAATTTATTTTATCAACTCCTTTGCCATAAATTAGAATTCTATACGTAGACAAAACTCCAAATCATTTTTTCTCGAGCCGTACGAGGAGAAAACTTCCTATACGTTTCTAGGGGGGGTCTTGTTCATTTACTTAGATCTATCCCAATGAGCCGTCTATCGAATCGTTGCAATTGATGTTCGATCCCGAAGAGAAGGAAGAGATCTTCGGAACGTAGGTTTTTATGATCCGATAAAGAATCAAAGTTATTTAAACGTTCCTGCTATTCTATATTTCCTTGAAAAGGGCGCTCAGCCCACAGGAACTGTTCGGGATCTTTTAAAAAAGGCGGAGGTTTTTAAGTAACTTGGTCCTAATCAAACAAAATTGAATTAAGGAAATAAAGAAATAGAAAGGGGTAGTAATTATTATATAAATTTTTGTATTTATATATATTTTTCCTTTTTTGGATTCTACTCATATCTATTTTTCATTGCTTCTATAAAATCTCATGTTCTAGAACGACAAAACTCGAGTTGCTTGATCCTATAAATATAAAATTATGGGAGTTCCTTCAATTGGTCGGTTTTCGTTGAAACTATACTAATAAGTAATAACCAAGGAATCCTCCCTTTTTTATTCTAGTTATTTATTATTAATTCAATCTGATATTTTTTTTTCTACTTGGTCTTTTTTTATTCCTCTATCTAAACTTTTTTCAGCTATGTAGTGCCAATCCAACACAAGCCCTTTTTTTAATAGTATTGAAATAAATTCCATTTATTTTGTTTTTCCATTGTATTCTTTTCTCAACATTTATATTGACAACAGTGTATCGAACAAATAGAATTCATCGTGATAAGTAGATAAATTTATTTCTGTCCAAGAGGTTTGATTTTTACCTTATATTATTCAAATGATGGGATTCCTTGAATTCTCTTTGATATAATAAGATTTGATATAAATATAATAAGAATAGGGGTTTTGATTTAAAAGTCGATAACATAAGAACGAAGAGGTGGTCTATAAATTTTGACATTTATCTATCTTTTTTTTTTTTTATTGTATTTACATAAACTTTTTCTATTCGGGTTGCTAACTCAACGGTAGAGTACTCGGCTTTTAAGTGCGGCTAGGATCTTTTACACATTTGGATGAAGCGAGGGATTCGTCCATACCATCGGTAAAGTTTGGAAGACCACGACTGATCCTGAAAGGGAATGAATGGAAAAAAAAGCATGTCGGATCAACGAAGAGTTCTGAGAATATTTCATTCTTTCCGAATCGGTACAAACCGTTGTGTTCTTTTTTGAAACGGAACAAAATGAATTCAATTTCAAGTTGGGTCGGATGAATAAATGGATATAGAGCCCTAATGGCTTCAATTTATTGATATTGATATGATTATTGATTATAGGGAAAAAGCAACGAGCTTCTGTTCTTAATTTGAACGATTACCCGATCTAATTAGACGTTAAAAATGTATTAGTGCCTGATACGGGAAGGGATTATCCCATGAACGAATTCTTTATATTTTAATGAATCCTAACTATTGACATTTTCCATTATGGAATAGAAATGTGTGTGTAGAAGAAACAGTATATTGATAAAAAAATTCCAAAATCAAAAGAGCGATTAGGTTGAAAAAATAAAGGATTTCTAAGTC